ATTCCTTTCCTTCGAACCGTACTTGAGAGTTTCCTACCTCATACGGCTCGGCAATTCATTATTTTTTTTGTGTCCCGTCCTAATCCAATCCATCGAAATGAATAAGATTTTTCGTAAATCTATCCCATTTTTTATCGGCTTAACCAGAAGAGATTAATTAATTTACATGAGTTTCAAACTTGAATTTTGATTACTAATCAGTTTTATCTTTTCTCCCACCTTCAGAAGAATGAACCATAGACATCCTCCGCTATCGGTATAATTTTCTGAAAGGTAACTATCTCGGTTTCATATAGAAATTCATATAGAATCTTTGAAAAAGACTTTCCTCCATTAAGAAAGGGCTTACTATCTTTGGGATCTGATGCTACACCGCTGCTTAATACCTTAGTGGATCGACTCTATCACATAAGTTGATTCCTAACTTTTATCTCATATCATGACATAAGTAAGCAGTTCTTATTGTATCGGCCCAAAACCTCGCAAATTGATCTTTACGGTGCTTCCTCTAACAATTGGATCCTTTATCCATAGAATAAAATGGGCATATCTATTTCTTCATATTTCGGCTTATATGAAGTCTCTTTTTTTTCTACAGCTAATAAAAATCGTTGTTTTGTACGATACTTATGTAGAAAGCCCGTTTTATTTTTTATTTGTAGTATTTAGTTTTACTAGCCTATTTTCTCTTTTTTCCTCTTTTCTATAGTGGAGATAGTCGCACGTAATGACAGATCACGGCCATATTATTAAAAGCTTGCGGTAAGAATGGATTTCGTTCGAGTGCTCGGAAATAATATTCCAAAGCTTTCGTATGTTCTCCGTTGCTTGTGTGGATAAGGCCTATGTTATAGAGTATATAACTTCGATCATAGGGATCAATTTCTAGTCGCGTAGCTTCGTAATAATTTTGTAAAGCTTCCGCATAATTTCCTTCGGATTGGGCTGACATCCGTTACGGTCGTTCATTCTATTCAAAGAATCCCCGTTCCAGAACCGTACATGAGATTTTCACCTCATACGGCTCCTCCCTTCTGTGCATAATGATAATAATCCATGAAATCAAAATGAAATATTCTCATTATAAACTGAGAGGGGCTAGCGTTTTTACAAGAAATCTCTAGCCAACCCTACTGCAAGAGGTATTTTCTTAACACCAAGGGCGTTGGTGCTATATAGAAAAGGTAACTCCAACAATTTTTTTGTCCTCAACGCCCCCTATTTTCAGGAATTAGTCACTTCAACGGTCTTCGATGGTTATACGGGTATCCAAAGTACGAACGAGATGGATGTTTGTTGTCCCAACCATTCTTGGTAGTCCCGATCCCGATAAGGAAAGGGGATAATTTATAACAAAGTTTTTGTGTTGTTGATTCCTAGGTGTAGCGCTTCTTCCCCTATGCCGCCCATTGGTACTAGTAGAGTGGGATTGACCTGGAATACAGAACCCATAGGTGTAACCTTTCGCTTAAGACTCGAATCAAAATGAAAGCGTCTGAGGCTGCATCAATCGAGGATACACGACAGAAGGGGTTGTTCCATTTTCAAACTTCACCTTCAACAAGCGTAGGTTTATTTCAATAATAGTTTTCTTTCTATCCCGAATGAATCATATGGCTTTCTCGTAAAACTGAAAATGATAAAGAAATTCAAAAAATCAATCAAAAAATCAATCAAAAAATCAAATCGCACCATCTCTGTAATAGGTAAATGCTTCTTTTTCTCCTGAAGTTGTCGGAATTATTCGTAATAAGATATTGGCTACAATTGAAAAGGTCTTATCAATAAAATTTCCATTTATCCGCGATCTAGGCATAGTTAACAATCCATTCGATAATTCTTCGCATTACCTCTCGGGGGAAAAGAATCCCACAAAAAGGGAATTTACAGTACGAAATAACATAAAAACAGACTCATTCTAAAAAAAGATGTGGGCCTTCCCTTCCACTCAAATTGTTCCTTTTTCACAGGAATCAATAGGAGGAAAGGTTTCAATCCGATTGGATGTCAGCCAAACCAATGGAGTAGTATACCAATGAACAGAACTAGTTCTATTTCATCTAAGTGGAAGAATCAAGGAATTTTTCCTACAAATTAGGATACCTGGAGGAGTTAGTTTTGATTGGATTATGATCCAAAGAGGAAAAAGAATCAAATAATCGAATAATCTAATTATGATTTTATGATATGATAAAATATAGAATAACTATTTTGTGTGCATAGCGTGTATACACTATACAATCAAAATTTGAAAATCCCTGGTATGATTCCAGAATTTATAATAGATCCATGAGGTAGAGGTAAAAGTAAGTAGTTCTGAAACTGGAAAGAAAGCGATTTTTGAATTCCTATGGAATCATTTTATAAATATAAACACTGTCTAACTGGAATCATAGTATAAAATATGAATCCATCAGACGATTCGATTCGTTCCAATTCCTTGGTTTAATTTGGTTCGGTATAAATATTATAACCATAACAAAGGCTACTTATTGATAAAACAAAAGATATATATCTTTTGTTTTTAATGTAATGTCTTTTCTTTTAACAATAAAAAAAGATTTTTTATCCATCGAACCCCGAAGGAAGATCTTTCTTTGATGAAACGTTTTCTATTTTTTTTTTTTTCTATTGTTTTTATAATTGATCAGGCATACCTATACTGCAATAAGATGAAGACTGCAATACTATGAATGACTCGCTATTTACTCGTTTTCTAGGTCATAATCATAAGATTCTTTAGGAGAGATGGCCGAGTGGTTCAAGGCGTAGCATTGGAACTGCTATGTAGGCTTTTGTTTACCGAGGGTTCGAATCCCTCTCTTTCCGTACCTTCCTTCACCTAATTCACGAACATTACTCACTGAAATGTATCAAATAAAATAAGAACAATTACCGGTCACTTACCTTTTTGGATCGAATTTTAAAGATTCGAATTTGCTCTATTTTCCAATTGTGGAAAACTGGGGAAATTCCCTTGGTTGACCCCGGTAAGAGAATGGGGATTTGTTGTTGTTGTTGTTGGAACTTCCATTTTATGGATGGAATTTTTGATATTTTTTGAAAAGGCTTTTTCGCGGACTCCTCGTTCATTTACCCAACCGTCGGTTGGGTAAATGCCTTTCAGTTTTTCGATGATCAAATATTTTATTTATAATTGAATTAATTATTGAATAACCTGCTTTTTTGGCTAAGTTTGCTCATTGCTGGGTTGATTAAAGAAGTAAGCGTTTCAACGGGCTCTCCAAAAATCGTTTGGGCTTGATTTCCGGGCATCTTGGCGACGGCACTCTCCACCTCGTAGAGCTGAGGAAATTCTATGTCTCTATAAAATAGAGAATCTATCCATGACTGACAATTATAATCAAACTCACGTAGTAAGTTAAGCAACTCATGTAGTTCTTGATCTACATAGAATCTAAACCAAAATTAGAAATTCGGTTCTAATTTGACGAATGAATGGAATGGGAGATAGTTTATTCTCCTATTCGCGCATACACGCACCATCTGTATCCTGCTGTGTTGGACCCTCATCGCCATCCGTTTCATGTCTTTTGACAATTCCTCTCGTTCTTCTCGGATGCTCTTTTGAGCGAGCCGATCTTCAAGGGGTTCGATCCGGGCTAGGGGGAACCAAGGCTTAGTCCTGGATTGTGGCTCCCCGCGGCCAAAACCTTCGGTGAGAATCCAAACACTAAGCTGATATAACCAAAAGAAATAAAAATCTATTAGAAAAATAGATTTCTTTTTTTCAATTAAAATGACATTCATTACTATAACGATACGAAATCGTCTAGTAAATTTAGGAGGATACTTCATTGAAACCTCCTAAAATTTGTATTTTTCGATTACTCGATTCTATTTATTACTTTATGATATATATGATATATCGAATTACGATTTTTGAATTGGAAATTTACATTAATGAAAAATTAGGGCTATACGGACTCGAACCGTAGACCTTCTCGGTAAAACAGATCAAACTTATTATTATCAAAATGATTCGAACTGTTTCAAAGACCCAACGTGCATTTTTTTTTGCATTGGGCTCTTTCATCAACTGATATAAATATCAGCGAGTCCGCCATCCTTTTTCTTAACAGAAAGATAACGAGATGGCTCCGCGTGCTCTGACTCTTTATTTTTATTCAGTAGCAATACCAAAGTGTTTCAAAAAAGAGTTATCTTGACGTAGGTCTGCCTTCGGCCTATATCAACCTAAGTTAAATGGAGTCTCTATCGCTCTGCCCAAAGCATCAAATATGAAACTTCATACACCTTCAAGTTCATAGGACAAAAAGAGATTTTTTTGAGGTACTTATACTCATTATGCCTAGCATTGAATGGACTGAATATTCACCTTATCAATTATCAAATCAATGATGGGTTCTATTTCTTGGCGCCTAAATTGGGACCTCAATTGGACCAACCAACCATTTGTCAGGCTATTGTTCTCTTGTTCCTTCGAATCCATGGAGTAAGACGTCGACTTTTTACTAAGATAAATTCTGTTGATTACATGATGGACTCCTCTGAAAAAACATTGGCGCGCGTGTAAACGAGGTGCTCTACCAACTGAGCTATGGCCCTTGTGTTTGTGATAAATATTTTATCATTATATAAATTCTTGTCAAGGTGAGTATTGCATAATCTGACATGATAGCTCTCTGATCTGTTTCCTGTCAAGGGTATTGCTTAGAAATAAGATTCCATCTATAATCTATCAATGTGACGGGTTCCTTTTTTTTTTCTTTATGATAATAAATGACCTACTTAACCCAGCGGTTAGAGTATTGCTTTCATACGGCAGGAGTCATTGGTTCAAATCCAATAGTAGGTAGAACTTATTAGATACCGCACAGCCAATGGTATCTAATAAGTATTTCTACCCACCTTCTTTTTTTGATTTATTTTGTATCTTTTCCATACCCTACTACTTCTTATTTTTTCTATTTTTTGAGTTGTTTCTTGTTGCACCAAAATCTGATTACACTTGATTGGATTCAATCGGTAGAATCCAAATAGAATATGGTGTATAATCAAAATTTCTTTTTCTTTATTCTTCTATATTCTATTCGGACGCACCAACAACTAGTTATAAAATTGTATTGATAGCCTCGACTCGCGTCCTAGCTCGTCGGAGAGCTAAATTTGCCTCAATTGTTTGTCTCTTGCCTTCAGCGCTACTTAAATTAGCTTCAGCTATTTCAAGAGTTTGTTGAGCTTCTTGCGGATCAATGTCACTGCCCCTCTCTGCATCATTTACTAAAATGGTTATTTCATTATTGCCTATTCTAGCGAAACCGCCCATCAGAGCTATTGTTAACCATTGGTCGTTAAGACGTATTCTCAAAATTCCTATATCTACAGCCGTGGCAATAGGTGCGTGATTTGGTAATACACCAATTTGGCCGCTATTAGTCGATAAAATTATTTCTTGCACTTCCGAATCCCAAACAATTCGATTAGGGGTCAGTACACATAGATTTAAGGTCATTTCTTCAATTTGCTCTCCACATCTAAGTTCATAGCCTTCGCGGTAGCTTCATCGATATTACCTACCAAATAAAAGGCCTGTTCCGGAAGACCATCTAATTCCCCGGAAAGGATCAGTTGAAAACCCCTAATTGTTTCTGTTAGACCAACATATTTTCCTGGAGAACCGGTAAAAACTTCTGCTACGAAGAAGGGTTGTGATAAGAAACGCTCAATTTTTCGTGCTCTTGCTACGGTTAAACGATCCTCTTCGGACAATTCGTCCAACCCAAGGATAGCTATAATGTCCTGAAGTTCTTTGTAACGTTGTGAAGTTTGCTTAACTTTTTGCGCAGTTTCATAATGTTCCTCACCAACAATTCTAGGTTGGAGCATAGTTGATGTTGAATCTAAAGGATCTACTGCTGGATAGATACCTTTTGCAGCGAGTCCTCTTGATAGTACGGTAGTAGCATCTAAATGCGCAAATGTTGTGGCAGGAGCGGGGTCCGTCAAATCGTCCGCAGGTACATAAACGGCTTGAATAGAAGTTATGGATCCCTCTTTGGTAGAAGTAATTCTTTCTTGCAAAGAACCCATTTCTGTACTAAGAGTGGGTTGATAACCTACAGCGGAAGGCATTCTTCCTAATAAAGCGGATACTTCGGATCCTGCTTGGACGAAACGAAAAATATTGTCGATAAATAGAAGTACGTCCTGTTCATTAACATCCCGGAAATATTCCGCCATGGTTAGGGCAGTCAAGCCAACTCTCATACGAGCTCCCGGCGGTTCATTCATCTGACCATAGACTAGAGCGACTTTTGATTCCGCAATATTTTGTTCATTAATCACCCCAGATTCTTTCATTTCCATGTAAAGATCATTTCCTTCACGAGTGCGTTCGCCCACTCCGCCAAATACGGATACACCTCCATGAGCTTTTGCAATGTTGTTGATCAATTCCATGATGAGTACGGTTTTACCCACTCCGGCCCCCCCGAATAGCCCGATTTTTCCTCCACGACGATAAGGAGCTAAAAGATCCACTACTTTAATCCCCGTTTCAAAAATAGATAATTTTGTATCTAACTGTATAAAGGCAGGCGCAGATCTATGAATAGGAGATGTTGTGCGAGTATCTACAGGACCCAAATTATCAACAGGCTCTCCAAGAACGTTGAAAATTCGTCCGAGAGTCGCCCCACCAACTGGAACACTTAGAGGAGCTCCTGTATCAATCACTTCCATTCCTCTCATCAGACCATCTGTAGCACTCATAGCTACAGCTCTAACTCGATTATTTCCTAATAATTGCTGTACCTCGCAAGTTACATTAATTTGCTGGCCAACCGTATCTTGACCTTTAACTACCAAAGCGTTGTAAATATTAGGCATCTTGCCCGGTGGAAAGGATACATCCAGTACCGGACCAATGATTTGAGCAATACGCCCCAGGTTTTTTTCTTCAAGAGCGGAAACCCCAGGACCCGAAGTAGAAGTAGTAGGATTGATTCTCATAATAATAAAGTATTATATGTCGAAATTTTTTTTGCAAACAAAAATAAAAAAATGTCCGATAGCAAGTAGATCGGTTAATTTAATAAGAAATGGGAATTAGTACTCGATTTCGTTGGTACTATCCAACCGAATCCAATTCAATTGTTTACTCATTCAATGAGTGCATTTTCAAACTTAACCAACCCATTTTTAAAAATAAATATAAATATATTATTAATATAATATATATCAAAGTAGATGAATAAGAATTAAGAATTATATATGCGGAGATGTTGTATTTCTCTATCATTATAGACAATCCCATTCATATTATCTATGGAATTCGAACCTAAACTCTATTTATGATTCATCATTTTTATGACATTGGCCGTTGTTTCTTATTTCATCATTTCTATTTACACTTATTTATTCTTTGAATAAAAAAATAAATCAAATTATTTATACCTTTTTGTTGATTGATAAATTCCGCATATTCATATTACTATTCTATTTACTATTCTATTT